GCAAAACAAAATAAAGATTTTTTTAGAACGATAAGGTTCTAAAAAAAGACATTGACATTATCGAGAAATAGAATACATCTTTAATTAAATATCTAAACACGATATAAAAATTTTGAATAGTCGAATAGATTAATTAGATGAAATTTCAAAGAATCCTATGATTCAGCATATTATTCATTAAAATATATCTTGATAAAATCTTTTTTAGTCGTTTCATTCGCGAGGAGCTGGATGAGAAGAAACTCTCATGTCCAGTTCTGTAGTAGAGATGGAATTGAGAAAGAACCATCAACTATAACCCCAAAAGAACAAGATTCCGTAAACAACATAGAGGAAGAATGAAAGGAATATCTTATCGAGGTAATCATATTTGTTTTGGTAGATACGCTCTTCAAGCACTTGAACCCGCTTGGATTACATCTAGACAAATTGAAGCGGGGCGCCGAGCAATGACACGAAATGTACGCCGTGGCGGAAAAGTATGGGTACGTATATTTCCAGACAAACCAATTACAGTAAGACCCACGGAAACCCGTATGGGTTCAGGGAAAGGATCCCCGGAATATTGGGTAGTTGTTGTTAAACCGGGTAGAATACTTTATGAAATGGGTGGAATAGCCGAAAATATAGCTCGAAAGGCTATTTCAATCGCGGCGTCCAAAATGCCTATAAGAACTCAATTCATTATTTCTGGATAGAAATGTAGAACCAAAGGAAAGAAGTCTTGGGTATAAAAAAACAATTGCAGGGTTTTCTTTCTTTTTTTTTTTTTTTACTTCGTCCTTTGCTTTATTTTACATTAAAAAAACAGATAAAAAAAAATGATATGATTCAGCCTCAAACCCATTTGAATGTAGCAGACAATAGCGGGGCCCGAGAATTGATGTGTATTCGAATCATAGGAACTAGTAATCGCCGATATGCTCATATTGGTGACGTTATTGTTGCTGTGATCAAGGAAGCTGTACCAAATACGCCTCTAGAAAGATCAGAAGTGATCAGAGCTGTAATTGTACGTACTTGTAAAGAACTCAAACGCGATAACGGTATGATAATACGATATGATGACAATGCTGCAGTTGTCATTGATCAAGAAGGAAATCCAAAAGGAACCCGAGTTTTTGGTGCAATCGCCCGGGAATTGAGACAGTTAAATTTTACTAAAATAGTTTCATTAGCACCTGAGGTATTATAATATGAGACCACGATATAGTGATAGTATTTAAATAAAATAGATAAATTAGTAGATTATGTCTCACGCATATACTTTTAAGAATTTTCTTTAATAATTTTTATAAAAAATAAAAAAAAAGAACATGCTGATTATATAAAAATTCGGAAGCAACAATAATTTCAGTTTATCATGGGTAAGGACACTGTTGCTAACATAATAACTTCTATACGAAATGCTGACATGGATAGAAAAGAAACGGTTCGAATAGCATCTACTAACATGACCGAAAACATTGTTAAAATACTTTTACGAGAAGGTTTTCTCGAAAACGTAAGGAAACTTATAGAAAATAACAAATATTTTTTAGTTTTAACCCTACGACATAGAAGGAATAGGAAAGGCCCATATAGAACTCTTTTAAATTTAAAACGAATTAGTCGACCCGGTCTACGAATCTATTCTAACTATCAACGAATTCCTAGAATTTTAGACGGTATGGGGATTGTAATTCTCTCTACTTCTCGGGGTATAATGACAGACCGAGCAGCTCGGCTAGAAGGAATCGGTGGAGAAATTTTGTGCTATATATGGTAATTTTTCTGCTATCCGAACTGTATCCGTAACTTCCTATTTGTGAAAAAAAAAACGAAAAAGCCAAGTTGTCTAATACCACTCCTTCCTACATTTGTTGATACTTCAAGGGGGGTTTGCCTCGAATAAAAGAACAAAAATGGATTCATGAAGGTTTAAATTACTGAATCACTTCACAATGGTATGCTCGGGATTCATTTAGATAATGAAGTAAGATTCTAAGTTATGTTTCAGGAAGGATCCGACACTGTTTTATACATATACTACCAGGAGATAGAATCAAAATTGAAGTAAGTCATTATGATTCAAACGGGGGGGGCGCAGAATTTCTAGACTCCACAACAAAGATTCGAATGATTAGGCGGTTTTTAAACATTCCTTTCATGAGGATCCAATTCACGATTCACAAATTTCAAGAAACTTATTTTCTTCCAATAAGTAAAGTAGATTCGAAATTCAGTTTCAGTTTCAGTTAAGGAATAACAATTATGAAAATAAGAGCCTCCGTTCGTAAAATTTGTGAAAAATGCCGACTGATCCGTAGAAGGGGACGCATTCGAGTAATTTGTTCCAACCCGAGACATAAACAAAGACAAGGATAATCTTTCGAAAAGGGACTCTCTAAAGGAACCGATGAACAAATCAAAATAAAAGATCTGTTTTGACATGAAATGGATATCTCCATATATCTCTGACTTAGATTTCTGAAATGAGAAAATATGGCAAAATCGCTAC